ATGGAAAGGAACATTTACCTATTTATATAACGGATCGTATGGTGGGTCACAAATTGGGAGAATTTGCACCTACTCTGTCTTTTACGATACATGCGAGAAACGATAATAAATCTCGTCGTTAAGTTCATTTCTTATACTTTATATACTTATGTATTTGTATTTAATATACATATATACAATCTAAATATGTTATACAATATAAATAAATATGTATGCTACACGCAAAAAAATTAAAATACTATTCTATTACATTATCATTCATAGACATAGATGAGATGAGAGATATCATACATAACCTTATGATAAATAAAAAAATTTCGAGTAAAAAAATAAGAATTTTAGTTCAAAATGTATGTAATATGTCTGTTTTCAAAGGGCAAAGAGTAATTGATCAAATTCGCGGGCGTTCATATGAAGAAACACTTATGATATTGGAACTCATGCCTTATCGAGCGTGTTATCAAATTTTAAAACTGGTTTATTCGGCAGCAGCAAACGCTAGTCATAATATGAATTTGAAGGAAACTGATTTATTTATTAGTGAAGCTAAAGTGAATAAGAATAGTTTTATCAAAAAATTAAGACCTCGAGCTCGAGGACGTAGTTATGGTATAAAAAGGCCCACTTGTAACATAACAATTGTATTAAAAGAAAAAGAAAAATCTAAATTTTTATTAGATAAATCTAAGATTTAGATTCGTTATATTATTTATAGTCAAATATAATATATGGGTGGAAAAAAATATAATAGAAAAATATGGGACAAAAAATAAATCCACTTGGTTTCAGACTTGGTACAACTCAACATCATCATTCCTTTTGGTTCGAGAAACCAAAAAATTATTCTGTAAGTTTACAAGAAGATGAAAAAATAAGGAATTGTATTAAGAACTATGTACAAAAAAATAGGAGAATATCCTCGGGTTTCGAAGGAATTGCACATATAGAAATTAAAAAAAGGATCGATTTGATCCAGGTCATAATCTATATTGGATTTCCTAATTTCTTAATAGAGGGCCAAGCAGGAAGCATCGAAGAATTACAGGTGAATATACAAAAAAAATTGCATTCTGTGAATCGGAGACTCAATATTGCTATTACAAAAGTGGAAAAACCTTATGGGCAACCCAATATTCTTGCAGAATATATAGCTTTACAATTAAAAAATAGAGTTTCATTTCGAAAGGCAATTAAAAAAGCTATTGAATTAGCTGAACAAACAGATACAAAAGGAATTCAAGTGCAAATTGCAGGGCGAATCAACGGAAAAGAAATTGCACGTGTCGAGTGGATCAGAGAAGGGAGAGTTCCCTTACAAACAATTCGCGCAAAAATTGATTATTGTTCCTATATAATTCGAACTATTTATGGAGTATTAGGCATCAAAATTTGGATATTTTGGGAGGAGCAATAATAGATTTTACTTTTATTTGTCTTTCCATTCTATTCAGTGATAGAACAAAAAATCACAAACTTGTTCATTCTTTTTCCATGAAATCAAACAAAAATGAGCAATTCTAATTCTATAAGGTTGAATAAAAATTTGATTGACCATTTGTTAGAATTGCTATGCTTAGTGTGTGACTCGTTCATTTTTCTTTAGAGTTAAGAGTTGGGATTAAAAAAAAAGACTGACCCCTACTTAAACTTAATAAGTTACTTAAACTTAACTTAAATAAGTATAATAAAAAAACTAATAACTAACTTATTGCTTCGTAGTATCGATATCCCAAGAAACAGTCACTATATGAGATGGGTGGATCAATCATATAGTTGCAGCAACTGCAACTAAAACCTTTTCTATAAAAAATCTTATTTATGGAAATAATCTTATTTATGGGTTGTGAAGCAAAAATAAAGAGATGTAGATAAATGGAAGGATGAGAGAAAGAAAGAACAAAAATATAAATGATATATGATTCCAATATGTATGGTCTATGAATTACCTCATAAAAGGCAATGTAATAAAGCATCAAAACTGAATATGAATAAATAATAAATAAAAAATAATAATAAAATAAAGTGATATGAATAATAAAGAGCCTCGGGTTAATAAAAACTAAGTAGATTGACTCAAGAAGATCAATTTTTGGAAGGAGCTCCATTGCAGAGTTCAGGCTTAACCATTAATGGAGAAGCTATAGGAACGATGAAACCTGTGACTGCATAGGATTCTACTGAAAACAAATCCGAATAATTCATTGGGTGGGATGGCGGAACAAACCGAGAAAAAACGAATTTATTTCGAGAAGTCATGGATTGACCTAGAAATAACAAAAAGTAAAGAGTCAATATTCGCCCGCGAAACTTTAGATTACATTACAATATTTTGGCATCATTTGAGAAGGGTCAAAATAAGGATCATTATAAAAAAAACATTATAAACATTATTTATAATCCATAAATATACATAATAGAAACATTCTATCTGTATATCCCGTACATACATCTTCCTATATAACAAATTCAATATTGAGAAATGTCTTATTGGATTATTTTTTCCATGTGTATCTGTAATATGTCATATTAGTGAATCTTTTCATTCGCGAGGAGCTGGATGAAAGGAAACTTTCGTGTCCAGTTCTGCAGTAGAGATCGAATTAAGAAATGACCATCAACTATAACCCCAAAAGAACCAGATTTCGTAAACAACATAGAGGAAGAATGAAGGGAATATCTTGTCGCGGCAATCATATTTGTTTCGGCAGATACGCTCTTAAAGCACTCGAACCCACTTGGATCACAGCTAGACAAATAGAAGCAGGGCGAAGAGCAATGACACGATATGTGCGTCGTGGTGGAAAAATATGGGTACGCATATTTCCCGACAAACCTGTTACAGTAAGACCCGCAGAAACACGTATGGGTTCGGGGAAGGGATCCCCCGAATATTGGGTATCCGTTGTTAGACCAGGTCGAATACTTTATGAAATGGGTGGAGTATCAGAAACTGTAGCCAGAGCAGCTATTTCACTAGCTGCGTCCAAAATGCCTATACGAACTCAATTTGTCAGGATGGGGATCTAGAACTAAATGGTCTATTGAGGATGAAAAAACAACTGCAAGTTTATTTATTTCTGGACAGAAAATATTTCTTTTTTTCTTTCCTTCATTCTTTCCATTAAAATAACAGATTCCAATAAAATAATATGATTCAACCTCAAACCTTTTTGAATGTAGCGGATAACAGCGGAGCTCGAGAATTGATGTGTATTCGAATCATAGGAGCTGGTAATTATAGATATGCTCATATTGGTGACGTTATTGTTGCTGTAATCAAAGAAGCAGTGCCAAATATGCCACTAGAAAGATCCGAAGTAATTAGAGCTGTAATTGTACGTACTTGTAAAGAACTCAAACGTGACAACGGTATCATAATACGATATGATGATAATGCTGCGGTTGTCATTGATCAAGAAGGAAATCCAAAGGGAACTCGGGTTTTTGGTGCGATCGCTCGGGAATTGAGACAGTTGAATTTTACTAAAATAGTTTCATTGGCTCCCGAGGTATTATAAAAAATACTAGATGAGACTATGATATATCAGAACATGATCAAATTTAGTGGAGTAGTAGATCGTGTCTCACGCATATACTTTTTTTATAATATTAAAAAAAAATACACAATAAAATGAAAGAAAATAAAACAAACAAAAAAGAGAACATGTTAATTATATCAAAATTAGAAGGCACCAATAATTATAGTTCGCCATGGGTAGGGACACTATTTCCAATATAATAACTTCTATAAGAAATGCTGACATGGATAAAAAAGGAACGATTCGAATAGCATCTACTAATATTACCGAAAATATTGTGAAAATACTTTTACGAGAAGGTTTTATTGAAAACATTCGGAAACATCAAGAAGGTAACAAAAATTTCTTGGTTTTAACTCTGCGACATAAAAAGACTAGGAAAAGAATACATAGAACTATTTTAAAGCGTATCAGCCGACCTGGTTTACGAATTTATTCCAACTACCAACAAATTCCTAAGATTTTAGGTGGAATAGGAATTGTAATTCTTTCCACTTCTCGAGGTATAATGACGGATCGAGAAGCTCGACGAGAAAAAATTGGAGGCGAACTTTTGTTATATATATGGTGATCCTCCTCCTCCGGTATCCTAATTTTATCTCAAACTTACTATTTTATAGAGAAGAAAAGTGAATTATATAACTTTTCCTCCATTAGTTGATACTTCAAGGAGCTTACCTGGAATGAAAGAACAAAAATGGATTCATGAAGGTTTAATTACTGAATCACTACCCAACGGTATGTTCCGGGTCCGCTTAGATAATGAAGATGTAATTCTAGGTTATATTTCGGGAAGGATCCGCCGTAGTTTTATACGGATACTACCGGGGGATAGAGTCAAAATTGAAGTAAGTCGTTATGATTCAACCAGGGGACGTATAATTTATAGACTTCGAAACAAAGATTCGAACGATTAGATAATTTTTTAAGCATTCCTTTCATTTTCATGACGATACAATTAAAAAAATGCAAGAGACTTCTTTTCTTCCAAGAAATAGATTCAACATTAAGGTAAGGAATAATAAATATGAAAATACGAGCTTCTGTTCGTAAAATTTGTGAAAAATGTCGACTGATCCGTCGGCGCGGACGAATTATAGTGATTTGTTCCAATCCGAGACATAAGCAGAGACAAGGATAACCAAAAAAAAACTTTTTTTTTAATAAAGGAAGGACAAAAGAGGGATTTTTTTTAACATGAAATGGATATTTCCGTATCTTTTCTTTCTGTATATTTCTGACTCATAGTTATGAGATGATAAAATATGACAAAAACTATACCAAGAATTGGTTCACGTAGGAATGGGCGTATTGGTTCACGTAAGAATGGACGTAGAATACCAAAAGGAATTATTCATGTTCAAGCAAGTTTGAACAATACTATTGTAACTATTACAGATGTACGAGGTCGAGTGGTTTCTTGGGCCTCTGCTGGTACTTCTGGATTCAAAGGCCCAAGAA